CAATTCAAATTTAATGGATTCAAAATGATGTGACTTCCTAGATTGGGATTATAAATTCTCCCAGTTTCGTCCATTAAATAATATTTAAGTCCTTGGAAAGTGAAAGTATGTTTTAAATTATCAAGTAGCAAATATTTTTTGACCAAGATCTGATTATGAGTTATTAAATGATAAGAAGAAAAATTCACAAATTTAGGCACAATCCCTAAAGGGCCCAATGAATTTAGAATGGAAATTCGGAGATCTCTTTTCGTTGATTCTTTTGTCACACCGTCATTATATTTAACACTGTTGAATGGACCTATTTGAGAACAATTAGATGATGACAAAATGATCAAAGGTTGGGATTCCTTATTTCGATTTACCAACGCACGAATAGTTCCTTGATGCTGGGTAAATGTTTGTTGAATCCTTGCTTTGGAATAAAACGAAAACGGATTGAGGTTAGTGCAATCTGATCCATTATCCGGGATCCATATTAATCCTGCCTCCCCCCGATCATTTCTTTTTCTGGTATACAAAATAGGGGACTTCACTAAGTCCATTCTTATGAAATATCGAATCAGATTGTTTACCCTTACTTCAACAAAAGAAGCCTGAACCTCCTCTATAGACGAACCTTTTTTCTCTTGGTTCCAATTCAATACTAAACAAGTTCGAACTAATTGAATACTTGTGTGATAAATACCTCGAATTGGTTTTCCATTTCCATAAAGGATATAATTGACAACTCGAAGTTGCACATTATCCCTTTCCTGCAACAGGTCGTGGGGGAAAAGCGTTGCTAAATTTATCCCGTCCGCTATTTCATATGTGACTACGGGTCGAACCAAAACAAAAAACTTTTTCTTTATAGGTGTGATCCGTTGGACATAGATCCAATTTTTCAATTTTTTTGAATCCCCGGCATTTTTTTTTCCTGTTCCCGGTGGTATTAAGATGCCGCTATGCCAGGATATCTTATCTGTCTCTCCAGGAAAATGGATATCTCCGGAAAAGATTTTCAGTTCAATCCTTTTTTTTTTTCTCTCCAATCGGACTAATCCCCCTACGCGGCTTCTTATATTTAAGGTGATTCGTGTATCGATTCCAATAATACTATTATTCCGTACCATTATGGAAGAAGATCCGGATAAGATATGCACTTCCTCAGGAATGAAAAAAAAGCGATCTACTTTCTTTTGGTATTTTTGCCTAAATTCTTTTGCTCTTCGATACTCAATAAAATCCTCTTTCTTTACAATAGAATGCATCTCTAGAGTCTCATATTTAGTAATTCCCGAACTGTTTCTTCTGTATCGAGGATCATCAAAATAAGCAAGAATACTATTTCTACGGAAAATACCATTTATGGGTATTTCAATTGAGATACCTGAACGGGGTATTCGTTCTTTATCTCGTTCTTGATTAGATTGAAATGGAATGATTAATCTATTTCTTCGCCTCTTTGCCAATAAATCAGAATTCTCGTGGAGAATGGGAGGATATATGAAATTACAATGACCGTTGCATATGATTCGATCAGGCCCTGAATAATCAAGAACCCCCCGCCCACCTGTACCAGAAGACTCCGAACTACAAAATTTCTGTTTCACTTGATCATTAGTCACTGAGAGGCTAGGCGTATATCTTTGTTTAGCAAACGGAGAATGAACATTCGTTTGATCTTGATCCTTGCCGAGTGAAAAAGGAACTATACTGGATCTGCACAACCCCCCCGACAATATCCATAAATGACTTGTTTTTGGTAAAATATGAACGTTACCATATGTATATTCGGGTGCATGATAGACATCGGTACTCCAATGCATTTCCCCCTCTAAGTCAGAATAAATATGTTTTCGAACCCTCTCTTTAAAATTAAAGGTGGATGTTCCCGCGCGAATCTCGGCAATTACTTGTTCTGATTCTACATATTGATCGTTTTGAACTAAAAGAAAACTTTTTGGTGGAATATTCACATTATGTATAATATCCTGACTCTCAATAGTTACAAACAGGTCTATATAACATAGAAAAGCAGGATGTCCATGACGTGTACGTGTGGGATGCACCAAATCTTCATTGAATTTTATTTTTCCGTTAGAAGGAGCTCGTACATGTTCTGCAGTACCGCCTGTGAAGACTCCACCGGTATGAAAAGTTCTTAATGTTAGCTGGGTCCCCGGTTCCCCAATAGATTGACCCGCAATAATACCTACCGCTTCTCCCAATTCGACCAGATCACCATGAGTGGAACTCCGACCATAACATAATCGGCAGATCCAAGATGTACTCCTGCAAGTAAAGGGGGTTCGAATATATATTGGTTGTGCTCGAAAAGTTATGAATCGGTTAACAAGTCCAATACCTATATCTTGATTTCGGATGGCAATGCAACGCGAACCCATATATATATCGTCTGCTAATACACGACCAATTAATGTTTGGATAAAAATACGTTCTGTCATCATACCATTTCGAGGGCTCACAGAAATACCGCGGATGGTGCCACAATCTGTTCTCCGTACAACAATGTGTTGAACTACTTCAACAAGTCTGCGCGTGAGGTATCCAGCATCTGAAGTTCGTACAGCAGTATCCACAACGCCCTTGCGGGCTCCGTAACAGGAAATTATATATTCCGTTAAAGAGAGCCCTTCGCGTAAATTGCTTTGGATGGGTAAATCAATCATTTGTCCTTGGGGATCCGACATTAATCCTCTCATACCTACTAATTGGTGTACTTGAGATGCATTTCCCCTAGCTCCCGAAAAAGACATTATATGGACTGGATTTAAAGGGTCAGTCATCCTGAAATTAGGATTCATTTCTTGTCGCAAATATTCACTTGTAGCATACCATATCTCAATGGATTGACGTAATTTTTCTACCGCGTGTACATTTCCATAATGGTGGTGTTTTTCCAAAATCAAACTTTGTTGTTCCGCATCTTGGACTAGCCATCCCTTAGAAGGTATTGTTAAAAGATCATCAATTCCTAATGAAATGGATGTAGCAGTGGCTTGATGGAAACCAAGAGTCTTTACTTGATCCAGGATGTGCGATGTATATGCCATTCCAAAGTGATCTATTAATCTGCTAATAAGTCGTTTTATGGCAGTTCCATCTATCGCTTTATTGTGAAAGACCAGATCGGCCCTTTCTGCCATAAGTACCTCCATATTCCGCTGAGTAGGATTCGACAATAGGTTTGAGTCAGTGATTCGAAGACTTCCTTTCCTCGATCTTGCGTCGTGTATACATTCAGGAATTATGAGACTAGTGGAATCGAAGAGACTCGAATTCCCGCGGGTATCATATAATTACTTAACTTAGGTACCATAGGAAGAGGCCCGACAAAACCCTTGTATGGCTTCTTCAATTTCTCGATAAAACGAAATATGGCCAACGGTGGTTCGAATGTATATACAAAGAGTTTCCTTTTTTACACTTCTTACTATTAAATAGTGTCCATAAATCTCATGATAAGTTCCAAAAGAGTCATATTGAACTTCGATGGGAACTTCTCTCGATCCAATGACGCGTTGATCTAGTCGCCACCGGAGCCACAAAGGACTATCTAAATTTATTCGTTTCTGCCGATAAGCTCCAAGTGCATCATAGGAACTACAAAAATAGGGTTCTTTTTCTTTTGTATATTTATAATTATTATTGTCAATTTTTTCGTTTTGATAGTTTAGGTGATTACATGGATTATATCTATTTGCACAAATACCTCGACGATTTCCAATCGTTAATACATAGAGTCCCATAAGCATATCTTGGGTTGGTATGGAAATGGGATCCCCAATAGCTGGAGACAAGAGATTCATATGAGAAAACATAAGTAAACGAGCCTCCGCTTGAGCCTCCAAAGATAAAGGTACATGAACAGCCATTTGATCCCCATCAAAGTCTGCATTGAACCCCTTACAAACTAATGGATGTAAACAAATAGCACGTCCTTCCACTAAAATGGGTTGGAATGCCTGTATGCCTAATCTGTGCAGAGTGGGTGCTCTATTCAGCAATACAGGATGCCCTTGCATAACTTCTTGAAGTATTTCCCATACAATAGGTTCTTTTTCCCTTATTTTACTTTTAGCAACTCCTATGTTTGAAGCAACCTGCTGTCTGATTAGACCACGAATTACAAATGTCTGGAAAAGCTCTATTGCTATTTCGCGGGGTAATCCACATCGATGTAATGAGAGTGAGGGGCCCACGACAATTACGGAACGCCCCGAATAATCGACACGTTTACCAAGCAAAGTCTCACGAAATCTTCCTTCTTTGCCTTCAATTACATCTGAAAAAGACTTATAAACTTTATTATGACCATCCCTCATTGGTTGTCCGCGGATCCCATTATCAAGAAGTGTATCCACGGCCTCTTGCACTAATTTTTCTTGACACATAACTAACTCCCCTGGCGTAGATCTACTTGTTGTTAATAGGTCGGTAAGAGTATTGTTCCGATAGATAACTCTTCTATAGAGTTCATTAATATCCGAACTCATCAGTTTACCCCCATCTATTTGAATGATCGGTCTCAATTCGGGGGGAAGGACTGGTAATAGGCACAAAACCATCCATTCTGCTTCCACATTTGTTCGAATAAAATGCTTAGCTAATTCCATGCGTCTAACCAAAAAATCCTTTCTTCTTCCAATTTTTCTATCTTCCCATTCATTACCCGTGGGCCCTTCTTCCCCTAATTCTTTCCATTCTACCAATGAACAATCTATAATAAGTCGCAAATCCAGATCGGCTAATTGTTCTCTGATAGCACTTGCTCCAGTAGATATTTCTCTATTTCGAAATGTATCGAAACCTTGAGTAGTAAAAAAAAGCGGGATGCTGTATTTCCAAGATTGGATTTCATATTCGAATGAACCTCGTAATCGTAAGAAAGTAGGTTTTTTAGCTACGGTCCTAGCAAAAGAAAAATTTGGATAGGTTCCTTTATAGTATAGGATTTCCCCCCTTAAAAATCGGACGCGAGGGTTTCCTCTCATCCGGCTCAAGTAGTTACATCAAATAAGGGGTTCTCGTTTAAAATTTTTTTATAGAAAACCCCCAACGTTCTACTCCTTACTCAAGTTCCCAATCAGGACCAACCAACATTTCAATGAAATGAAATGTGAAATTATTGAGTAGTCTACCTCCCTTCGAATGCCAAATCCCTTTTTAAAGAATACCTTGGAACTCATAAGGGATTTACTTGTCTATGTATCATTCCATTCGATCTTTTAGGCCCCTACTTAACCTCGACGGTTATGACATGATGCCCTTAAAAGCCTATACGCGATGAATAGGCCCTTGTAACCATGTCATATTTGCTTACTATAACAGAATTTCTTTCTAAAAGAAATGGAATGGCTAATTCCACGAAAGAAGTCTTTTTCACGAGGTACAACTAGCAATTCCTATTTTTCTGTTACGGAATCGACCATAGATCAATTCCCTTTTTTGGAGTATTAAATACATCCATAATTCTGAGCTTCATGTTACTCCTACCACGAGACATGTCAGAGTAAGGGCATCCCAATCGGAGTGAATGGGATGACAGTTTCTTAGTCCCAATCTGTAAAATAAGAATTTTGATCAAATCACACATCGCAGTATACTAGGCCTTCTAATTCTTTAAGAGGTTTATCTAAAAGATTCGCGATATAACTAGGAAGACGTTTCAAGTACCACACATGAGTTACTGGGCATGCCAGTTTTATGTATCCCATTTGATATCTTCGTATCCGAGAATCAACAAACTCGACTCCGCATTGTTCACAAAATTTCGGGTCTTCTTTTTCATCTCCGATTACTCGATAGTTTCCACAGGCACAAATTCCACTTTTTATAGGCCCAAAAATTCTTTCACAAAACAATCCATCTTTTTCCGGCTTATTGGTTTTGTAATGAAAAGTATAAGGTTTTGTCACCTCTCCAACAACCTCTCCGTTGGGTAGTATTTTTTTGGCCCAAGCGCTTATTTGTTCAGGAGACACTGATCCAATTCGAAGGTGTTGATGTTTATACCGGTCGATCATAGAAGAAAAATTCTGATTCATTCCGATCAAGCTTCCTTCCTTTGAATCTGGAAGTTCTTCTCAGATACAAGGAAATGATTCAATTCCAGAGCCAAAGATCGTAGTTCTCGAACGAGCAATCGAAAAGATTCTGGAGCATCCTCAGGTTTAGGTATTGTTCCTCCAATGATCGTAGTACCAAGTACTTCCTGACGAGCTCTAATATGATCAGATTTATAAGTAAGCATCTCTTGTAAAATGTGAGCAACGCCAAACCCCTCTAGAGCCCAAACTTCCATTTCTCCTACCCGTTGGCCCCCTTGCTTAGCCCTTCCCCTAAGGGGTTGTTGTGTAACAAGTGCATAATGCCCGCTGGAACGCCCATGAATTTTATCATCAACTTGATGAATTAATTTTAGGATATAGGATTTTCCTATTATAACGGGTTGTTCAAAAGGATCTCCCGTTCTTCCATCAAATATTCTGCTTTTTCCCGGATACTCGGGTTCAAATACCCACGGATTCGCTGTTTGCTTACTCGCTTCATATAATTCAGAAAACACGAGTTTTCTAGAAGCCTCTTGCTCATATCTCTCATCAAAGGGTGCTATTCGATAATGCCTGTCTAGCAGATCCCCCGCTAACCCGAGCGAGCATTCAAATATCTGTCCTACATTCATTCGTGAAGGTACTCCTAATGGATTGAAGACCATATCAACAGGCGTTCCGTCTTGTAAATACGGCATATCTTGTCTAGGCAAAATTTTGGAAATGATACCTTTATTCCCATGCCTTCCAGCAACTTTATCCCCTACTTTTATTTCACGTTTCTGTAAAATATATACACGAATCATTTCTGGATTATAACTAGAACCCCCCTTTTTCTGGATCCATCTCACATCAATAACTCGACCTCTGCTACCTATAGGTAATTTTAGACAAGTTTCCTTTGCAGTGGATACTTGAATGCCAAGTATAGCCCGTAATAATCTATCTTCCGGGGCATATGATGATTCTTTCGTCATCTGAGGCGTTAATTTACCTACTAAAATATCACCTGTTTCTACCCAAGACCCCAGCATCACAATTCCGTTTCTATCTAAATTCCGGAGTAAGTGGGCTTCTAAATGCGGTATTTCATTAGTGATCCTTTCAGGGCCTTGGCTTGTCACATGAGTCTGAATTTCATATTTCCGTATATGAAAAGAAGTATAAACATCGCCATATACTAGACGTTCACTAATAAGTACGGCGTCTTCAAAATTGTAGCCTTCCCATGGCATATAAGCTACTAATACGTTTTTTCCCAAAGCGAGTTCGCCACCAACTGTAGCAACACCATCTGCTAAAATTTGTCCCTTTTTAATGCAGTTACCCCGTTGAACTTGGGATTTTTGATGCATACAAGTATTTTTGTTGGAACGTTGATACATAACCAATGGAATGCTTAGAGTGTCTCCATTACCTGAGAAAACGATCTTGTCAGTAT